AAGAAAGGGCAAGCGTATACTCATTTTGACTGCTACCAAGGAGACTACTGATCCTAATACTACGAATACTACAATATCCGATCAAAGAAACGAAGTGACTTTGATACACTATTTACAACAATCAGACTTTCGGCGCGGTATAATCAAAGGGTCTATGCGGGCTCAAAGGCGTAAAGTTGTTATTTTCGAATTGTTTCAAGCAAATGTGCACTCCCCCCTCTTTTTAGAGAGACTGCAAAAATCCCCTCGCTTTTCTTTTGATATCTCCGGGTGGATTAAACTAATTTTTCAAAATGGATTAGATAAAGGGGAAGCATTCAAAATTCTAAAGTATACAAAAGAACAAACAAAAAGAGGAGAAAAAAAAGAACAGAACAAAAGAAAGGAAAAGGCACAAATCAAAGTATCAGAGACCTGGAAGCGAATTCCATATGCGCAAGCAATAAGAGGTTGCTTGTTACTAACTCAATCTATTTTTAGAAAATATATTCTATTACCTTCATTGATAATTGCCAAAAATATTGGACGTATATTCCTATTGCAACCTCCTGAATGGTCTGAGGATTTTCAAGAATGGAATAAAGAGATCCATATTAAATGCACCTATTATGGCATTCCATTATCTGAAACCGAATTTCCAAAAAATTGGTTGACGGATGGTATTCAAATAAAAATATTATTTCCTTTTTGTCTGAAACTTTCGCAAAAATCGAAACTACGATCCTATCAGAAAGATATAATGAAAAAACAAGATGATTTTTATTTTTTAACAGTTTTGGGAATGGAAACAGAATTACCTTTTTGTTCACCCCGAAAAAAACCTTCCTTTTTTAAACCCATTTTAAAGGAATTGGAAAAAAAAATAGGAAAAGGTCAAAAGAAGTTTTTTCGAGTTCTAACAGTTTTCAAAGGAAAAACAAAATTACTTGGAAAAGTTTTAAAAGAAACAAAAAAATGGGTTATCAAAAGTGTTTTTTTTATAAAAAGAATAATAAAAGAACTTTCAAAAGTAAATCAAATATTTAGATTAAGAGCAGTAGAAGTCTATGAATCAACCGAAATTAAAGAAGAAAAAGATTCCATAATAAACAATCAAATAATTCACGAATCGTTTAGTCAAATGAAAATTGCATCTCCGAGTTGGACAAACTCTTCATTGACAGAAAAAAAAATGAAGGATCTGGCTGATAGAACAAGTACAATTCGAAATCAAATAGAAAAAATCACAAATGAGAAAAAAAAAGTAACTCCAAGACTAAATAATCTTAGTCCTACAAGTTATAATGCTAAAAAATTCGAAAAACAACAAATGTTAAAAAGAAGAAATGCTCGATTAATCTGTAAATTATCCCCCTTTTTCAAATTTTTCATTGAAAAAATATACACAAATACATTTTTATCTATTATTAATATTTCCAGAATAAATACAGAACTTTTTCTTAAATTAACAAAAAAAATTATTGATAAATCCATTTACAATAATGAAAGAAAACTAGAAAGAATTAATAAAAAAAAGAAAACCCCAATTCCATTTATTTCGAGTATAAAAAAACCACTTGATAATATTAGTAATATTAAAGAAAATTCACATATTTTTTATGACTTATCCTACGTCTCACAAGAATATATATTTTCAAAATTAGCAAAAATTAAAGTTAGTAACTCGTTAATATCTGTTGTTCAATATCAAGGAATCCCTTTTTTCCTTAAGCCTAAAATAAAGGATTCTTTTGAAACACAAGGGATGCTTGATTCGAAATCAGCAGATAACAAACTTCCGAGTTCTGAAATGAATCCATGGAAAAGCTGGTTAAGAGGACATTCTCAATACCATTTATCTCAGATTGGATGGTCTAGATTAATACCAGAAAAATGGCGAAATACATTTCGTCAGCATCGTATAGCTAAAAAGGAAAATTTTAGCAAACGGCATTCATATGAAAAAAAACCATTAATGAATTGCAAAAAACAAAAACAATTTGAAGTCTATTCATTATCTAATCAAAAAAATAATTTTCTAAAATACTATCGATATGATCTTTTATCATATAAATTTATTCATTACGAAAAGAAAACGAAATGCTTTTTTTATGGATCTCCCTTTCAAGGAAATAGGAATCAAGAGATTTCTTATAACACGCCTAAAAAAAACTTTTTTGATATGTTGAGGAGCATCCCTATTAAAAATGATCTAGGAAAGATCCATATGAAAAAACCGGTCGGTAGAAAATATTTTGATTGGAAAATTTTAAAATTTGATCTTATACAAAAAGTCGATATTGAGGCCTGGATCATAATGGATACCAATAGGAATCAAAATACTCAAATTCGTACTCAAAATTCTCAAATAATTTCTAAAAAATCTTTTTTTGATCTTAAGATCCCAGAGAGCAATTTACCAAGCTCTCACAAGGGGTTTTGCGATTGGATGGGAATGAATGAAAAAATGCTAAAGCATCCCATATCCAATCTGGAACTTTGGTTCTTCCCAGAATTTTTGTTACTTTATAAGACATATAAAATGAAACCTTGGGTTATACCAAGCAAATTACTTCTTTTAAATTTTTATAGAAGTGAAAATCAAAGGATCAATGAAAAAGAAAAAGGCAATTTTTTGCTAGCATCAAATAAAAAGGATGGAAATCAAGAAGAAAAAGGACCAACAAGTCGAGGAGAGCGGAGATCCATTCTCTCACAACAAAAAGATATTGAAGAAAATCATGCAAGATCGAACATGAAAAAAGGTAAAAATAAAAAACAATATACGAGAGCAGAACTCCATTTGTTGCTGAAACGTTATTTGCTTTTTCAATCGAAATGGAAGGGGGTTTTGAATCAAAGAATTATGAATAATATCACCCTATCTTGTATCCTGCTTAAAATGATAGATCCAAGAAAAATGACTATATCCTTGATTGACAAGAAAGAAATGAGTTTGGATATAATGATGATTAAAAAGAAGTTCACTTTTTCAGAATTTATGAAGGAGGGACTATTGATTATAGAACCCATTCGTCTGTCTGAACAAAAAGATGGGCAATTTATTATGTATCAAACCATAGGTATTTTGTTGGTTCATAAAAATAAGCATCAAAAATATCAAGAGCAAGGACATACTTCTAACAATAATTTTGATGAAACTATTTCACCACATCAAAGAATAACTGGAAATGGAGACAAAAATTATTTTGATTTACTTGTTCCCGAAAATATTTTATCCTTTAGACGTCGTAGAAAATTGAGAATTCTAGTTTGTTTCAATTCAAAAAATAGAAATTCTATCGATAACAATCCCGTATTTTGGAACGTAAAAAACAGCAGCCAAGTTTCACATGACAATAACCATCTTGATAGGGATAAAAATCAATTAATGAAATTAAAGCTCTTTCTTTGGCCTAATTATCGATTAGAAGATTTAGCTTGTATGAATCGTTATTGGTATCAAACCAATAATGGCAGCCGTTTCAGTATGTTAAGGATACAGATGTATCCACGATTGAAAATGTTTGGATAATACACTTTTTCTATATATCCTATACCCTATATAATAGGGTATATGAAAGCAAACAAATAGACAGATCACATGTCTTATCTCACATTTCGTTCTAGTATCCAATATCAACTGAATAATGTCTGAATTAGATCTCGAAATGAATCAACGAAACCCTCTTAATTTTAGGTCTAAATTCTTCGATCCAAAAATGTACCAACCTTTTCTATTCCTATCTAAAACCAATTTCAAAATCGGAAATATTGATTTGAATTCAGGAAATTAGGAGTTCATAAAGAAATTTTGATTCGATTATTGTATACACCACATTCCAATTCCAATTAATGGCATTATTATTACTGATCGGTAAAATTCATATCTGTAAAAAGGGCAAGGGGCGTTTTTTTATGGTAAAAAATTCATCGATTTCGGTTATTTCTCAAAAAGAAAACGAAGACCCCAGGGGGTCTGTTGAATTTCAAGTATTCAGTTTCACCACTAAGATAAGGAGACTTACTTCGCATTTGGAATTGCACAAAAAAGACTTTTCATCTCAGAGAGGTTTGCGAAAAATTTTGGGAAAACGTCAACGACTGCTGGCCTATTTGTCAAAAATAAATAGGAGGCGCTATAAAGAATTAATTGGGGAATTGGATATTCGAGAGATAAAAACTCGTTAATTTGAAGCGTGATACCATTTAAGCTTAATCGTTTAAATTTTGATGAACTTCTTTCTTTTTACTTTCAGCAATGCATGAAAGAATGACTTGAGAAAAACTTATGATTCTACCAACTACAAGAAAAGACCTCATGATAGTCAATATGGGCCCTCACCACCCATCAATGCATGGTGTTCTTCGACTGATCGTTACTCTCGATGGTGAAGATGTTATTAACTGTGAACCAGTATTGGGTTATTTACATAGAGGGATGGAGAAAATTGCGGAAAATCGAACAATTATACAATATTTGCCTTATGTAACACGTTGGGATTATTTAGCTACTATGTTCACAGAAGCAATAACCGTAAACGGGCCCGAACAGCTAGGGAATATTCAAGTACCAAAAAGGGCTAGCTATATCAGAGCTATTATGTTGGAGTTGAGTCGTATCGCTTCCCATTTGTTATGGCTTGGTCCTTTTATGGCAGATATTGGGGCGCAGACTCCTTTCTTCTATATTTTTCGAGAACGAGAATTGATATATGACCTATTTGAAGCTGCTACCGGCATGCGCATGATGCATAATTTTTTTCGTATTGGAGGAGTCGCTGCTGATCTACCTCATGGCTGGATAGATAAATGTTTGGATTTTTGTGATTATTTTTTAACCGGGGTTGCTGAATATCAAAAGCTTATTACACGGAATCCTATTTTTTTAGAACGGGTTGAGGGCGTCGGTATTATTGGCGCAGAAGAGGCACTAAACTGGGGTTTATCGGGACCAACGCTACGAGCTTCCGGAATACAATGGGATCTTCGTAAAGTTGATCGTTATGAGTGTTACGAGG